TTACCAGGTATGAGCGGTTTTGTGGCAGAATTGATGGTATTTTGGGGAATAATTACCAGCCAAAAATATCTTTTAATGCCAAAAATACTTATTTCTTTTGTAATGGCAATTGGAATGATATTAACTCCTATTTATTCATTATCTATGTTACGTCAGATGTTCTATGGATACAAGCTATTTAATACCCCCAATTCTTATGTTTTTGATTTTGGACCTCGCGAGTTATTTGTTGCAATCTCTATCTTTCTACCTGTAATAGGCGTTGGAATGTACCCGGATTTTGTTCTTTCATTATCAGTTGATAAGGTTGAGGTTATTTTAGCTCATTTTTTTATAGATAGTTTTTCCCAATCAAAAATGAGCTAATTTTAAAAATATATAATGAAAAAGAATGCTTTTTTCTATTCTTTTAAGCGAAGTCAAAAAAATGTGAACTTTAATTTGAACCAGATATGCGCGGTCTTTGCGAGAACCGCGCGAATTACGGTATGCACGCGGTTCGCACTGGTTCATGCAAAGTTTTGTATATACACTGTCTGTACTCTACTTAGTTTGTATTCGTAAGAAGCTTTCTTAAGACATTCCCGTAAATGAACCATAACTGTGTAGCCCTAGTCCTAATAGATTGACTCCAAAATAACAGATCCAAATTATAAGAAAGCCTAGAGTCGCCACAATTGCGGAATTTGCACCCCTTAAATTCTTATTTGTTCGAGTATGTAAATAAATAGCAAATATTATCCAAGTAATAAAAGCCCAAGTTTCTTTTGGGTCCCAACTCCAATATGATCCCCATGCTTCATTAGCCCATACTGCTCCCGAAATAATACCGATGGTTAAAAATAGAAACCCTAGACTAATCACACGATAACTCCAATAATCCAACTGTTGAAGCAATTGGGCCTTGGAATAATTCTTAGCAGAAAAAAAAGAACTATTTCCTAAAATATTAATTATTTCATTCCTGTCTTGAATTTCGGCAATTGCAAATGACTCAATTAATTTTAATAACTCATTACCTGTCCTTCTAAATGTAATGACTAGAAGTGCGGCTGATAATAATGATCCACACAGAAGAGTCGCATAGCTCAATATCATCATACTTACGTGCATTATTAACCACTCAGATTGGAGGGCAGGTACTAATATTCCAGGTTTATGTATTTGAGTTAAAAGGCCCGAAGTAGCAAAGCCTTGGGTAAAAAGAGTACTTGACGCGGTTATTGTGCTTAGATTTGGCTTTTTTTTTAAATACGCAACTATATGAATAATGGAGAAACTCCATGAAAGAAAGATTACTGATTCATATAAATCACTTAGTGGGAAATGGCCTGAATAAATCCAACGAGTGGCTAATAATCCTGTTAGACATAAAAAAGTAGTTATCATGGCCTTTTCTGATAAATCATATGGTTTTGTGATTTCTGTGACTAATAGGTTTATCATCCGAATTGTAATTACAATCAAAACAATCGAAAAAGAAATATGCGTTAATATGTGCTCTAAGGTTTCAAATATCATAAAAATCGAAAAAAAAAAGACTAATCCCTTAATTTAATTAAGAATTTCATTAATTAAGAGAAATCCGGAATTGAATTCATTATTCATTATAATATCTATTCTCTCTCTTTTAGAGGATGGTAAATGCAATTTCATTAATTAAGAGAAATCCGGAATTGAATTCATTATTCATTATAATATCTATTCTCTCTCTTTTAGAGGATGGTATATGCCGCTACTCGGATTCGAACCGAGATGCTCTAGCACTGCTTCCTAAGAGCAGCGTGTCTACCGATTTCACCATAGCGGCTTCGTTGAACCTATAATACCTTATTCATATTCAATCGTCGAGATTGAAAGAGTCAATTCAAGGAAATTTTTTTTTATTGATATTAAAATTATGACAAATAGGTCAATGGGGAAGATAAGACTCCCCATCGAAAAATATACCAAAAAGAAAGGTAAAACCTTCTATTTTTCTTTATATATATTTGTTTTTTTAGAATTCGTAGAATTCACTAAATTCAAAAATTTTAAATTTTCTATTTTTACATATACATATTCTCTCTCTTTTAGAGGATGGTATATGCCGCTACTCGGATTCGAACCGAGATGCTCTAGCACTGCTTCCTAAGAGCAGCGTGTCTACCGATTTCACCATAGCGGCTTCGTTGAACCTATAATACCTTATTCATATTCAATCGTCGAGATTGAAAGAGTCAATTCAAGGAAATTTTTTTTTATTGATATTAAAATTATGACAAATAGGTCAATGGGGAAGATAAGACTCCCCATCGAAAAATATACCAAAAAGAAAGGTAAAACCTTCTATTTTTCTTTATATATATTTGTTTTTTTAGAATTCGTAGAATTCACTAAATTCAAAAATTTTAAATTTTCTATTTTTACATATACATATCATAATCACAAAACGGAGTCTATTTCATATTGAGTAGTCCAAAATAAGAGAGAATGCTAATTTTTCGTTTTATATTAAAATTATATTAAAACGGAACTAAGCCAATTTGCAAGTCAAATCGATTCAGATTATTACAACCAACTTCTCACTTATTTGTTTGTTGCAAAAAAAAAACTTTTTGACTTCCCGGTAGAAAGAGATTTCCCCAATGCCAAAGCTTTTAACGCTGACCGAGAGCCCTTCCCTTTCCAAATCTTTTTACGAATACGCTTTTTTGATATAGAAGTGCGTTTTTTTGGAACTGCCATTTAAAAATTTCCCATTGTTATAGGTGAATGTGAAACACATCTAGTGTTCAAAACGAGGGGTTAGTAACTATTCAGTATCTAGTTTTTCTCTTAGTCGCTTCATAACAAAAAAATAAATATGGGAAAATATTATATATTACTAAAAAAATATATTACTAAAAAAAGTTTTGTTCAAACACAGTTTTTTATGTCTTACAAGGCTTGTAAGAACAAATAATTTGTAACTTTTATTTATCGTTCTTTCTGATATATTTCTATAATCAGTTGTAACATCGAACTCTACTTAGTTGAACTAAAAAAACGAATCTCAAAGACCTATCTCTGTTAATTTTTGGCATTTCATACTTCAGTTACATGTAATAAAATCTAGTGATTGATTGAAGTATTTAAAAAGAGAACTTTTGCTTAATAAAAAATGAAATCTTTCTTTGATTACACGTAGCCAAACTTGAGTGATTGAATATGAAGTATGTTAAAAAGAGAACTTTTGCTTAATAAAAAATGAAATCTTTCTTTGATTAACTAGCCAAACTTGAGGAAAGAATATGCCGACTGTTTCAATTCGAATGAGATTCGTAATTAATCAGTTATGTTCCAAGATATATCATTTTATCCTTTCTCACTAAATATAGAATAAAGTTTCTTTTATATCTAGACTCGGATATCTAACGTTTTCTAATAATCAAAATATTTGTGATTTATTAGAAAACAATCAACCTTATAAAAACTCAGTTGGAATCAACTAACTAAAATGCTAAAATGAAAATGGTGGGGTTATTAAGCCGATTGCATTAGTTAATCCGACGATTGATATCAGAATCAAGGACTTTTGATTCCCATGCCGGATCATTTGATCGATGAATATTTGAACTATTTCAAAAATTCTTAATAAGTAAGAATCTCAAATACTCAATTTTTCTTTAAGTTCATGCATATTTGTATTTTTTTATTGACCCCTTTGTAAAGGGGTAGGATCCGGTGACTCGAAAGTAATAGTAATTAAGACTCAAAACGTTTTCTTTTTTAATGGAACAGACATATCAATATGCATGGATAATACCTTTCCTTCCACTTCCAGTTCCTATCTTAATTGGGGTGGGACTTCTTCTTTTTCCAGCGGCAACAAAAAGTCTTCGTCGTCTGTGGGCTTTTCAGAGCGTTTTCTTATTAAGTATAGTCATGATTTTTGCGATCAATCTGTCTATTCAGCAAATAAATAGCAGTTTTACCTATCAATATGTCTGGTCTTGGATCATAAATAATGATTTTTCTTTCGAATTCGGCTACTTAATCGATCCGCTTACTTCTATTATGTCAATATTAATCACTACTGTTGGCATTTTGGTTCTTATTTATAGTGATAATTATATGTTTCATGATCGCGGATATTTGAGATTTTTTTCTTATATGAGTTTGTTCAGTACTTCGATGTTGGGATTAGTTACTAGCTCTAATTTGATACAAATTTATATTTTTTGGGAATTAGTTGGAGTCTGTTCATATCTATTAATCGGATTTTGGTTCACACGACCTGTTGCAGCAAATGCTTGTCAAAAAGCGTTTATAACTAATCGTATCGGGGATTTTGGTTTATTATTGGGAATTTTGGGCTTTTATTGGATAACGGGGAGTTTTGAATTTCGTGAGTTATTCCAAATATTCAATAACTTGATCTATAACAATGAGGTAAATCTTTTATTTGTGACTTTGTGCGCTGTTTTATTATTTTCCGGTGCAGTTGCAAAATCCGCACAATTTCCCCTTCATGTATGGTTACCTGATGCCATGGAAGGGCCTACTCCTATTTCGGCTCTTATACACGCCGCTACGATGGTAGCAGCGGGGATTTTTCTTGTAGCTCGACTTCTACCTCTTTTCATAGTCATACCGCACATAATGAATTTCATTTCTTTGATAGGGATAATAACAGTATTTTTAGGAGCTACTTTAGCTCTTGCTCAAAAAGACATTAAGAGGGGTTTAGCCTATTCCACAATGTCTCAATTGGGTTATATGATGTTAGCTCTAGGTATGGGGTCTTATCGAAGTGCTTTATTTCATTTGATTACTCATGCTTATTCTAAAGCATTATTGTTTTTAGGCTCTGGTTCCGTTATTCATTCAATGCAAACAATTGTTGGATATTCTCCAACTAAAAGTCAAAATATGGTTTTTATGGGAGGTTTAACAAAACATGTACCAATTACCAAAACTTCTTTTTTATTAGGTACACTTTCTCTTTGTGGGATTCCGCCTCTTGCTTGTTTTTGGTC